TCAACGATCAACTTCTCCCATAATGATATCTATGCTACCTAGTATTGTCATAATATCAGCCAATTTCATTCTTTTAACTAACTGAGGAAGAATTTGCAAATTGATAAAACCCGGCGGGCGAATTTTCCATCTCCAAGGAAAACCACTCTGATCCCCTATCAGAAAAATTCCCAATTCACCCTTTGGGGCTTCGACTCTTACATAAAGTTCTTGTTTCGGCAATTCAAAAATAGGAGAAGGTTTTTTACTAATGAATCGATATTCAAAATCATGCCATTCTGGATACCTTTCTCTATCAAAGTATCGAAGTTCTAAATTCTCATAGGGCCCCCCCGGAATTCCTTCTAGAGCCTGTTGAATAATTTTTATGGATTCTGTCATTTCACCAATTCGGACTAAATAACGAGCTAATGAATCCCCTTCTTTTTGCCATTGGACTTCCCAATCCAATTCGTCGTAACACTCATAATGATCAACTTTACGAAGATCCCATTGTATTCCGGAAGCTCGCAACATTGGTCCTGATAAACCCCAATTTATTACTTCGTCTCTACCAATAATGCCTACACCTTCAACGCGTTCTAAAAAAATAGGATTTCGTGTAATAAGTTTTTGATATTCAGTAACTCCTGTTAAAAAATAATCGCAGAAATCCAAACATTTATCTATCCACCCATGAGGTAGATCAGCCGCTACCCCTCCGATACGAAAATAATTATGCATCATTCTCATACCAGTGGCAGCTTCGAATAGATCATATATAAATTCTCTTTCTCTGAAAATATAGAAAAAAGGAGTTTGTGCACCAATATCTGCCATAAAGGGGCCGAGCCATAACAGATGAGAAGCTATACGACTCAATTCCAACATAATTACTCTGATATAACTGGCTCTTTTAGGTATTTGAATATTTCCTAACTGTTCTGGCCCATTTACAGTTATTGCTTCTGTGAACATAGTAGCTAAATAATCCCAACGAGTTACATAAGGAAGATATTGTATAATTGTTCGGTTTTCCGCAATTTTTTCCATCCCCCTGTGTAAATAACCCAATATTGGTTCACAGTCAATAACATTTTCACTGTCCAGAGTAACGATGAGTCGAAGAACACCATGCATTGACGGGTGGTGGGGGCCCATATTGACTATCATGAGATCTTTTCTTGTAGCTGGTATATTCATAAGTTTTTCCTCGATTCATTCTTCCATGAATTGCGCAAAACGAAAAAGAGTTCATCAAAATTCAAGATCTAATAAATCAAATAATTCAAAATGACTTTTCAAATTAACGAATTTTTGATTCCCGAATACCCAATTGATTAATTAAGTATTTATAACGTACTCTATTTTTATTTGACAAATAAGACAGCAACCGTTGACGTTTTCCCAGAATTTTACGTAGACCCCTTTGAGATAAATAGTCTTTTCTGTGCAATTCTAAATGTGAAGTAAGTCTTCTTATTTTATTGGTGAAACTCAATACTTGGAATTCAACGGATCCCCTGTTTTCTTCTTTTTCTTCTTGCGAAAAAATTGAAATGAATGCATTTTTTATCATAAAAATGAATCGTCCCTTTCTCTTTTTTTTAGATATTTTTATAGATATATTTCTTGATCAGTAATAATAATGCCACTCATTTGAATTTGATATACACAAGACTCTGAATTTCGTTAAGAATTTTTATTTTGTCAAATAAAATTACTTACTTTAGTAATCAATAATCAATAATCAATATAATTTAAAAAATGAATTGGATTCGAATCGGATACCGTATACAAAAGTATGATCTATTTCTGTATTCACAAAAAATTCAAAAAAAATGAGATCTTCAAATAAATAAGAAGATTTTGTTGATTCATTTCTAGATCGAATTAATATTAATTATATAATACAATGACTCATTAAATTAGTAAGTATTGTGTATCAGAATGAAATGTAAGATAATGGGTATGTTTATTTCTTTGTCTTCATATATGAAGACATGGTACGGGAATATAGTCAAAATGTACCATTAATAAATTTGTAATCGCGGATACATATGAATCCTGGTCATACTAAAACGACTACCATTATTGGTATCAAACCAATAGCGATTCATACAAGCTAAATCTTCTAATCGATAATTGGACCAAAGAAAGAACTTTAATTTAATTAGTTTCTTTTTATCGTTATCAAGATTTTTTTTTTTATTCAACACGCAATTTTTTATCCTATTTCCATTGAAAAATACTGTATTTCTATAGATACTATTTATATCCCTATAATTCAAAAAAATTTGAATTCTCAATTCTCTACGACGCTTCGGGGATAAAATATTTTCAAGAACAAGCAAATCATAATTATTTTTGTCTATATTTCCAGTCATTTTTTGATGTATTGCAATGGATTCATAAAAATTCTTTTTATTCGTGTCAGCATAGCCATAACTTTTTTCTAGGTATCTTTGATTAATTTGGTGCTTATTCTTATGAACCAATGAAATACCTATGGTTTGATATATATAAAATTGTCCATCATTTTTTACAAACAGACGAACTGGTTCGATAATAAATATTCCTCTTTTTATCAATTCTGTAAGAGTTAAATCCTTCTGGATCATCAGAATATGTGGATTCATTTCTTTTCTTTGAATAGCGGATATAGCAATTTCGTTTGGACTGTTCAGTCTAAGGAGGAGGCAATATACTTTGATGTTATTGATTATTCTTTGATTTAAAGAATCATTCCATCTCCATTGAAAACGCAAATACTTTTTTAAGAAAAACTCAAGCTCTGCTTCTATGTTAGTCTTGTATTGCTTTTTGTTTCTACGTTTTTTCATGTCTGATCCCGGAGAACTTTGTTCACCATCTTTTTTTTGGTTTGAGAGAGCGGATTTAATATATGGTTTTTCGACTAATTCTTTTTCTCCTTGATTTCTATTTTCAAATTTAAGATTTTTTTTTTTCGAAAATAAAAAAAGAGATATTTTTTTCTTTTCAGTGATTCTTTTATGTTTATTAACATTTTGGTTTACATTAAAATTGAAAAGAAGTAATTTGATTGGTATGGCCCAGGGTTTAATCTTATATGTATTATAAAATATCCCAAATTCTGGGAATAACAAAAATGCAAAATTCGATATGGGGCGACTTGGTATTTCGTCATTCATTCTCATCCAATCAGCGAGAGACTTTTTTTGTTTTTGATTGAATGGGTGAATTTCTTGATGAATCGTGAGATAAAAAAGACCTTTTTTTTTTTTATCAAATTTTTCGATTATTTGATAATTATTAACACTAATCTTAGTATTTTGATTCCTCTTAGTGATGGTATCAATATTAATGCAAGCCTTAATATCAATCTTCTTTGTAAGACAAAAATTGAGAATTTTCCAATAAAAAGATTTTCTATCCGGACTCTTTTTTATATCTATACTATTATTTTCTACTCGATAATTTTTGATAAGGATACCTTCTATCATATCAAATAGTTTACGTTTAGCCGTATTGTTATTGTAAGTATAATAAATTTTTTTGTTCTTATTTACTTGTAATGGCAATCCATAAATATATGAGTTTTTTTCATCTTCATAATTAATAGATTTATACGATAAAAGATCATATTGATATTGTTTTTTTAATTTTTTGTTTTTTTTTAGTAATGAATCTATTTCAAAAGAATTTTGTTTTTCATATTCAATGAATCGGTTTTTTTCATCTGAATCACATTTGTTTAAATCTTTATTTTTAGTCATACGACATTGATATTGATTGACTCTATTTCGCCATTTTTGTGATATTAATCTGGACCATCTAATCTGAGATAAATCATATTGATAATGAACCTTTAGCCAGTTTTTCCATTCATTAATTAAAGAATTTCGAAGGTTTTTATGTTGTCTTAATTCGGAATCAAATATTCCTTGCGTTCCAACAAAATACTCTTTTATTTCATTCTTAAGAAAAAAAGATGTTCCGTAATAGTTAAAGACAGATCTTAACTTATATAAGTTACTGACTTGGATTTGTGAGAATTTGTAGAATACATATGCTTGTGACAAGTAAGATAAGTCCCCAAAAATATGTGAATTTTTATTAATAATACAAAGTGACTTTTTTATAGTCAAAATAAAGTTATTTATACTTTGATTTGTTTTATCAATTCTTTCTTGATTTTCTTCATTATTGTAAATGTATTTATTCAAAAATCTTTTTTTTAATTTAAGAAGAAGCTCTGCAATGATTCTAAATAGAATAATGATACATAGAAAGATATATATGTATAGTTTTTCAATCAAAAATTTAAAAAAAAAATGTAATTTACGAAGTAATCGAAGATTTTTCCTTTTTAATATTCGCCAAATGTTTTTTGGTGATTCTAATCTTTTATCTTCATAACTTATTTTGGTCTGGCTAATATTTATCTCTCGAGTTAGAAACCCTATTTGCTTATCTTTTTTCATTTTTTCTATTTCAGTTATGATTGTGTTTGTTCTATTAGTTAGATTTTTCATTTTTTTTTCTGTCAATGAGTAAGTTGCACAATCCATAAATCGAATTTGAATAGACGATTCGGGAATAATTTGATTATGGATTATCGAATCTTTTTCTTTTTTAGGTTCACTCAATTTATATCTTTCTATTTTTTTCAATCCAAATGCTAGAATTTGGTTTCTTTTTGAGAGTTCTTTGATTCTTTTTTTTAGTTTTTTTAGAAAAAGAATGCTTTTGATGACCCATTTTTTTGTTTCTTTTAATACATTTATAAAAGATTTTGTTCTTTCTTTTAAAACTCTTAGAACTAGAAAACATTTTTTTTGCAATTTTAATTTTATTTTTTTTAATTTTTTAAAAATGGGTTCAAAAAATGAAATTTGTTGTCGGGGAGAACCAAAAGGTAATTCAGTTTCCATTCCCCAAACTGTTAAAAAACAAAAATCATTTTTTTCTTTTTTTCCTTTCTTTTGAATTGGATCTTTATTAGGGAATCGTAACTTAGATCTGTGCCAAGGTTTCAGACGAAAAGGAAATAGAATCTTTATCTGAATACCGTCTCTTAACCAGTTTTTTGGAAATTCTGTTTCTGATAATTGAACGCCATTATAGGTGCATTTAATATGGATTTCTTTAGTCCAATCCTTTAAATCTTCGGACCATTCGGGAAATTGAAATAATAGTATACGAACAAGATTTTTAGAAATTATTAATGAAGGTAATATAATATATTTTCTAATAATTGATTGGATTACTAATGCAAAACCTCTTATTACTTGAGCAAATATAATGCTATCCCAAATTTCCCCTATTTCTATACGAGTTTTCTCCTCTTTTTTGTATATTTCGCTTTTGTCCTCCTCTTCTTTCTCACTTTCTTTTGTCTTTTCCTTTGTATAATCCGAAATTTTTAATTTATTATTTTTCCAAATCAAATTTATAAAAATTATTTTCATTAGATCGAGGATATCAAAAGAAAAGAGGGGAGGTTTGTCTACTCTATCTAAAAAAAGGGCGGAATACACATTTGCTTGAAACAGTTCCAAAATAATTATTTTACGCCTTTGAGCTCGTATAGAGCCTTTTATTATATCTCGACGAAAATCCGGTTGTTGTGAATAACGTATCAAAGCCACCTCTTCATCTTGATCAGAATTATCAGTCTCTTTTTCATTAGTATCGGTATTCTCCGGACTATTAGTAAAAATTACGACACGTTTGGCTTTTCGTGAACGAATTTGATAATCCTCTGCCCCACTTTCTTCAGTTGCTACTTCCTGTTGTTCCAATTCGTCGATTAATTTATATGACCATCGAGGAACTTTTTTATTTATTTCTTTTATTGCAATATATTCTTTGCTAATTGTTTTATCCTTAGTATCAGTTATAACTGCATTGATTAAAAATTTCAAAATTTTTATTGGATCTTCTGGATTAATTCTTACTTGTTTGTTTTCCGGAAATAAATAAAGTCCTTTCAAATTGAAATTTGATGTTGATTTTCCTCCAAACTTGCTAATTATATTTAAGAAATAACTCATTTCTGTTGATAATGATTTTCGATCAAATAGAGTGAATTTATGGTCAAATTCTGTGTAATTGGTAGTAAGAAGGATGCCATGAATCTTATTTATCAAAATTGTCTCTATGTAATGTTTTATAGCTAGAGACGTTTTTATGATTGGTAGTAAAAATGGTTTTTTGATTTGTCCGCGAAAGGGTCCGTTAAATAAAGAATCACATTTTTTAGGTAAATATTCTTGTTTAGTCTCATTATTACAATTACACAATCTAATTCTTTTTTCGATTATATCCAGAGGAAGGAATCTATTATCTAAAATTTCGACTCTATTTAAAAATTGGTTGCTTATGTTCTTCCTTTTTTGTTCATTGGTATAATTCCAGTGATTATACAGTTCATTATAGGAAATTTTTTCTATTGTAAAAAAAGACATCTTTCTTTGTATCATTTCAAAAAAAGTTGATAAACTTGGTGGATACGTAAAGGATATCCTTTCTTTTCCATCACTTTGACACGTATGAAAAAAATATTGTGACATTTCATCATTTTTTACAGCATTTTCAAATCGATCATTTTTTATATAGCGAAATGGTCGCTTCCATTGTTTATAGTCGAAAAGAATATTAACAAGAGGTTTTTCAAACCAGAATATCTCTTTATCCTTTTTATCTTGAAATATTTCTAACTTCGAATTTTCTTGATTCCCATCTAGATAAGAAGTTTCATAAATTGGTCTATTTTTATAGCGTGTCTCTTTAAAGTGGAATTCATCCTTTGTTTTTCCCTTTCCATTCATTCGGATCTTTTCTGTTTCATCCATTTTGTCCGGATCCTCCTTTTCTTCCGAAAAAAGAGAAGGAGAAGGATCTTCTTCAGTGGATTCCTCTTGTTCCTGTTTAGTCCCCTTTGTTTCGGAAGTTGTTTCTATTTCTACATCTGTTTCTTCCTCGCTTTCCCCCCTTTCTTCCGTTTCTGAGGTTTCTTTCAGTTTCTTAGTAATAATGGGTGACGGTACTCTGCCTAAATAGTAGACACAGGTAATAAATAAGAGAATACTAAAGATTCGAGCCATATTAGATCTAATAAGTACATTAAATCTAATAGAATCATTTTGCTGTATCCAGACTAATACCAATCCAACCCATTTCATGAATAAAATGTGACCAATTAACCAACCAACAAAACTACTTGTTACAAATAATATCTTGTTGTTGCATCGAAACATATAAATGTTGACTAATCTGACTAACATTGAACTTGGTAAAATGAAATGGTTGAATAATTGAAAAATTAGATTATTCAGGAATACGCATTGAATGCTAAGATTACGCATTGAGTTTCTGGTAGTAGATCCATAATCAAAAAAGTGTTTGTGATTGTTCCAGAAGAAATGAAACAAAAGATACGGTAGAGCTAGTACAGTTATTGTATGAGGTCTACCCAATGCTAGATGCAGAGGCGCATAATAGATCGATATGAACATCATGAGCTGTCCCGTAATA